AAGAAAGTTAGACTATCTATTGTTTTTTTATTCATCATTGGGAACTAAACCAGATAGTTATATGAGTGAAATAAAACGGCTTCCAAATTTGCTGTTAAAGGAATTCAATCTCATGTTCTATGTACAAGAATGAAGTGAAAGTAAGCATAAGCAGTCGAGACTGTTTACCCCAAGATTGGTTGATTAGTCATCATGGCTTGAAGCGGGTTCAGAAGATCAACTGGATAGGGTTTTGACTATCTAGTCCCATAGCCCTACTGAGAGATTCCAAAAAAATGAGTGGATGGTTAGGAAGACCAAGATACACAAAGGATTAGTAATGGAGATTCTGTAAATTATCCAACAAGATATTTCTTTATAGAAAAGTCATTCGAATTGGGGCTTTACGTTAGTAGAAATGATTAAGAAGTACTCCCCGCGATTTCGATCCAGAGTATATTCCTATCCACCGATTAAGTAAATAACTATCAAGAACGAAGAAATCTTTTACTTTGGGTAATGTCCCTTTTTCTGAGAAAGGAGAATAGGAAGGAAAGAAAATCGAAAGACTCGAATTGCAAAAAGAGATCTTTTTTTGATTCATAACTAGTTCGATTTTATTGAGAGAAAGACCATTTTATGGAATCTCTAATTCTTTTTCGTAATCGAAAATGATCGGTTGAAATATCTATGTGATATTCCTCGAAAAACTCTTTTTTTATTCAAGGCTCAAGTTATTAATCAACAAAGAAAAATGAAAATTCTTAAAAGATGAGATGAATTCAGAAGCACTTTTTTATGCAAAATCTAGCAGACAGAATTCCATTGGTCTAATTCTAGCGCTTAGGATAAGGGTTTGATTCTCTATCGATCCTCCAAATACATTAAGAGAAATAATGTTGAAAGGTCCTTCGATTTATTCCTATGAGGAGCCGTATGAGGTGAAAATCTCATGTACGGTTCTGGAATAGCGACGGGAACAGTGATGTTATCATCGACTATGATTATCTAACAGTTCAAGTACAGTTGATATAGTTGAAGCGCAGTCAAAATATGGTTTTTGGGGATGGAATTTGTGGCGTCAACCTATAGGGTTTATCGTTTTTCTAATTTCTTCTCTAGCCGAGTGTGAGAGATTACCTTTTGATTTACCAGAAGCAGAAGAAGAATTAGTAGCAGGTTATCAAACCGAATATTCAGGAATCAAATTTGGTTTATTTTACGTTGCTTCCTATCTAAATCTACTACTTTCTTCATTATTTGTAACAGTTCTTTACTTGGGGGGTTGGAATCTTTCCATTCCCTACATATTGGTTCCGGAGCTTTTTGACATAAAAAAAAGAAGTCCCATTTTTGGAACAATAATCGGGATCTTTATTACATTAGCTAAAACTTATTTGTTCTTGTTCATTTCTATTGCAACAAGATGGACTTTCCCGAGATTGAGAATGGACCAACTATTAAATCTTGGATGGAAATTTCTTTTACCTATTTCTATAGCGAATCTATTATTAACCACTTCGTTCCAACTTCTTTCACTGTAAAGGAATAGAATACACAACTTGTCTCAAACAAGAGAAAGAAACAAATAAAATTTTTTATAGATATTTCGATATGTTTCCTATGGTAACTCAGTTCTTCAATTCTGGTCAACAAACAATACGAGCTGCTAGATACATTGGTCAAGGTTTCATGATTACCTTATCCCACGCTAACCGTTTACCTGTAACTATTCAATACCCCTACGAAAAATTGATCACATCGGAACGTTTTCGAGGCAGAATCCACTTTGAATTTGATAAATGCATTTCTTGTGAAGTATGTGTTCGTGTATGTCCTATAGATCTACCGGTTGTTGATTGGAAATTGGAAATTGATATTCGAAAAAAAGAATTACTTAATTACAGTATTGATTTTGGGATCTGTATATTTTGTGGTAATTGCATTGAGTATTGCCCAACAAATTGTTTATCAATGACTGAAGAATATGAACTTTCTACTTATAATCGTCACGAATTAAATTATAATCAAATTGCTTTAGGTCGGTTACCGATGTCAATAATCGATGATTACACAATTCGAACAATTTCTTCCAATTCACCTCAAATCAACAATGTATAAAAGCGTGATTCAAAAGCGATTTTAAAATTAGAAATGAAAATCGCTTTTGTTTTGGATCTAAAGGAATGAGGTTTTTGCTTGTTGAATAGAAAGTTTGACGAAAATGGTTATTCATTTTCATTCACAATGGATTTCTATTCGAATAATGATTTTAAAATGGATCGTTTGCACTTTTGCCAGTTCGACGAATAATGGTTATTCATTTCTCATTCACAATGGATTTCTATTCGAATAATGATTTTAAAATGGATCGTTTGCACTTTTGCCTTCGAGAATAAGAGTAGCCCCTATCTCTACATCAATCCATACCACCCCCATAGAAATTCCATTCAATTACGAAGAATCCTATTTTTTAGGACAACTTCTTTTTTCCTGGTGAGGTCAACAAAGACATGGAGTATTTCAATTGATTTTTTGTATCAAATCCAATGGATTTACCTGGACCAATACATGATTTTCTTTTAGTCTTTCTGGGATCGGGTCTTATATTAGGAAGTCTCGCAGTAGTATTATTTCCGAATCCAATTTATTCGGCCTTTTCGTTGGGATTCGTTCTTTTTTGTATATCCTTATTGTATATTCTATTGAACTCCTATTTTGTAGCTGCTGCGCAACTACTTATTTATGTAGGAGCTATAAATGTTTTAATCATTTTTTCTGTTATGTTCATGAATGGTTCAGAATATTCCAACGATTTTCATCTTTGGAACGTTGGGGATGGAGTTACTTTAATGGTTTGTACAAGTCTTTTTATTTCACTAATTACTACTATTCCAGAGACGTCATGGTATGGGATCATTTGGACGACAAAATCCAACCAGATTCTAGAGCAAGATTTGATAAGTAATAGTCAACAAATTGGAATTCATTTATCAACAGAGTTTTTTCTTCCATTTGAACTCATTTCAATAATTCTTTTAGTTTCTTTAATAGGTGCAATTGCTATAGCTCGTCAATAATAAATCCTTAAAAGGAGTAATTCGTGATTCAAATAGAATCAAGGGCAAAGGAATGGTAGAATCCTTTAATTGGAATTCCTGTGTAAAATAGAAGAGAAATACTTTCATTTTCTATGGATCTATTTCCAATCTATTCCCTTCTTCTTTTGAGTATGGAATCGATTGAATTATTGTTCCGATTGAAATGAATCAAGAGTAATAAGGAGTTGATTAATGATGCTAGAACATATACTTTTTTTGAGTACCTATTTATTTTCTATTGGTATCTATGGATTGATCACAAGTCGAAATATGGTTAGAGCCCTTATGTGTCTTGAACTTATATTAAATTCAGTGAATCTGAATTTTATAACATTTTCTGATATTTTTGATAATCGTCAATTAAGAGGAGACATTTTCTCCATTTTTGTTATAGCTATTGCAGCCGCTGAAGCAGCTATTGGACCGGCTATTGTTTCATCCATTTTTCGTAACAGAAAATCTATTCGTATTAACCAATCGAATTTGTTAAATAAATAGTATGAATTATAGAAATAAAATGGAAATTTGAATATTCATAAATGAATTCCAATTAGCCGGTTTGATAGGGGTAAGGGATCATCGTGATTGCAAAAACATAAGAAATCAAAGTATTTTGGCCCTGGTTGCTAAACCAATTCGGAAGTAGATTGAGTCGAATCACTCACTGATTCGTCTGGTATCGAAATAGAGGATTCATTTCTAAGTTACTTTACTAGACCGAATTTTGATAACGTTCAAAAATGGAGAGATCCAATGTCACATTCAGTAAAGATTTATGATACATGTATAGGATGTACTCAATGTGTCCGAGCGTGCCCCACTGATGTATTAGAAATGATACCCTGGGACGGATGTAAAGCTAAACAAATCGCTTCTGCTCCAAGGACCGAGGACTGTGTTGGTTGTAAGAGATGTGAATCCGCCTGCCCAACGGATTTCTTGAGTGTTCGAGTTTATTTATGGCATGAAACAACTCGCAGTATGGGTCTAGCTTATTGATACCTTCCCTAAAACTCTACTTGAATCCATTTTATTTTTTTTACCGACAAAGCCCGTGCTCAAAATAGTTGCATTTTTTTTGAGCACAGGTTTTTCTGGCCCAAGTCTATCTTGTCTTTACCACGAATCATTTTCCTTGGTTAACAATAATTGTAGTTTTGCCAATATTTGCGGGTTCCTTCATTTTCTTTTTTCCACATAGAGGAAATAGAGTAATCCGTTGGTATACTATTTGTATATGCATCTTAGAACTTCTTCTAACGACTTATGCATTCTGTTATGATTTCCAATTGGATGATCCATTAATCCAACTAGTAGAAGATTATCAATGGATCCATTTTTTGGGTTTCCATTGGAGATTAGGAATAGACGGACTCTCTATAGGACCCATTTTACTGACGGGATTCATCACTACTTTAGCTACTTTAGCGGCTTGGCCAGTTACTCGGGATTGTCGATTATTTCATTTCCTGATGTTAGCAATGTACAGTGGGCAAATAGGATTATTTTCGTCTCAGGACCTTTTCCTTTTTTTCCTCATGTGGGAGTTAGAATTAATTCCCGTTTATCTACTTGTATCCATGTGGGGAGGAAAAAAACGTCTGTACTCAGCTACAAAATTCATTTTGTACACGGCGGGGGGTTCTCTTTTTCTTTTACTGGGAGTTCTCGGTATCGGTTTCTATGGTTCTACTGAACCAACATTCCATTTTGAAATATTAGCCAATCAGTCCTATCCTCTGGCCTTCGAAATTCTATTCTATATCGGATTTCTTATTTCTTTTGCTGTCAAATTACCAATCATACCCCTCCATACATGGTTACCAGATACCCATGGAGAAGCTCATTATAGTACTTGTATGCTTCTAGCCGGAATTTTATTAAAAATGGGAGCGTATGGATTAGTTCGCATGAATATGGAATTATTCCCTCATGCTCATTCTATATTTTCTCCTTGGTTGATGATGGTAGGCGCAATGCAAATAATCTATGCAGCTTCAACATCTATCGGTCAACAGAATTTAAAAAAAAGAATAGCCTATTCCTCTGTATCTCATATGGGTTTCATACTTATAGGAATTGGTTCTATCACCGATATTGGGCTCAACGGAGCCCTTTTCCAAATAATATCTCATGGATTTATTGGTGCTGCACTTTTTTTCTTGGCCGGAACGACTTATGATAGAATACGTCTTGTTTATCTTGACAAAATGGGGGGAATAGCTATCCCAATGCCAAAAATATTCACGATGTTCAGTAGCTTTTCGATGGCTTCCCTTGCATTACCAGGTATGAGTGGTTTTGTTTCCGAATTAATAGTCTTTTTTGGACTAATTACTAGTCCAAAATATCTTTTAATCACAAAAGTCCTAATTACTTTTGTAATGGCAATTGGAATGATATTAACTCCTATTTTTTTATTATCTATGTTACGCCAGATGTTCTATGGATACAAGATATTTAATGTTCCAAACTCTTATTTTTTTGATTCCGGACCACGCGAGTTATTTCTTTCGATCTCCATTTTTTTACCCGTACTAGGGATTGGGATGTATCCCGATTTCATTCTTTCACTATCAGTCGAAAAGGTTGAAGTTATTCTATCTAATTCTTTTTCTAGATAGTTTTTAGTCATCCAAAAAAGACAAAAAATCTTATCATTTTAAAAAATTTTCGTTGTAGAATCACAGGCTTTTTCTTCTTCTCTTCGGGTAATTCTTTTTCTAGATAGTTTTTAGTCATCCAAAAAAGACAAAAAATCTTATCATTTTAAAAAATTTTCGTTGTAGAATCACAGGCTTTTTCTTCTTCTCTTAGGGTAAGTCAAAAAATGCATTTGAACTGGAGAGAACCTGGTGAATCACTTCAAGATTTGCTTCACCGGATTCTCGCCAGTTGACACAAAGTTTTTTTATCTGCTATGCGCTGTACACTTTTCTATTTCTATTCGTAAGAACCCCCTTTTGAATTCAATTAGCTGTTTATCGAAATAAACCATAACTATGGAATCCTATTCCTAATAGATTGACCCCAAAATAGCATATCCAAATTATAAGAAATCCAATAAACGCCACAATTGCTGAATTTGTACTCTTCCATTTTCTATTTGTTCGAGTATGGAAATAAATTGCGAATATGATCCAAGTAATAAAAGCCCAAGTTTCTTTTGGGTCCCAACTCCAATAGGATCCCCAGGCTTCATTAGCCCATACTGCTCCAGAAAGAATTCCTATGGTTAAAAAAAGAAATCCTAGACTAATAATTCGATAACTCCAATAATCCAATTGTTGAATCAATTGCGACCTGTAAAAATTTTGGGGAGAAAAAAAAGAAGTATTTTCAAAAAAATTTCTTCCTTGATTCATGGATTCGATTTCACCAAATAAAAATGACTCATTTAAATTTACTAAAAGATTACGCGGAGAAAAAACCTTTGTAGTTTTTCGAACTGTAATGACTAGAAGTGCTACTGATAATAATGATCCACCTAAAAGAGCCGCATAGCCTAATATCATCATACTTACATGCATTATGAGCCACTCGGATTGAAGAGCGGGTACTAATATTTTGGATTCGTGTATTTCAGTTAAAAGACCGGAAGTAGCAAAGCCCTGGGTCAAAATAGTACTGGGTCCAATTATTGTGCTTAGAAGATTTTGATTTTTTTTGAAACCCGGAAATAGATGAATAAGGGAAAAACTCCATGAAAGAAAGATTAACGATTCATATAAATCACTTAATGGAAAATGTCTCGAATAAATCCAACGAGAAATTAATAATCCTGTTATACAGAAAAAATTCATTATCATCCCCCTTTCGGATGAATCATATAGTTTGACTATTTCATCGACCAAAAAGTTTATCAAATAAATTGGAATTAGAATTGAAACGATCGAAAAAGAAATATGAGTGAATATATGCTCTAAGGTTGAAAATATCATAAAAAGGGTTCCCTTAATTCGAAAATAGAAATCCGAAATGGATTTCATTATAGGATCTATTGACTTTTTTTTAGGAGATGACATGCCGCTACTCGGACTCGAACCGAGATGCTCTCGCACTGCTTCCTAAGAGCAGCGTGTCTACCAATTTCACCATAGCGGCTGGTCTTGAACTCATAATAGTCTATGAATAAGCAATCGTCTAGATTTAAGAATTCAATTAGTTGCAATATTTTTTAGGAAAAATTCAAATTGATGAATAAAAATCCATTCAAATCATAATTTGAAGGTTCATTATTTGAACTTCGAGTCTTAGTTTTCCTGTCTATTTGATACTCTCCTCGACTTTGACTCTTGTAAAACTTGATCATCCTACTATCAGGGATATAAACCCTCCCCCAAAAACATTTTTCTTTGAATGAACTATTTTTTATTTATTTACCTTCAAAAAGTGAAACAAAAAAATATATTTGTTCAGTGAACATCAAAAAAGGACCTATTTTGCATCATTCAAAATTGACACATAGTTCTACAGATTCACTAAGTTTCTTTGACTAGATTGAGGGCGAAAACTATATGGGGAGAACACTTTAGAGAAAATGCAAAAGTAAGAAAGTTGCACAAAAAGGTTTCGAATTTGAATCAATTCCTTTCAATGATTTTAGTAACGAAAGATTTTCGATCGGCCCTTCGAGACAGAAAGGTGTATTTATAAAAAAAAGAAAACCTTATATTATTCTAACAAATAGGTTGATGAGTCAAATAAGACTCCTCGGCTTGGAAATAATAAACTAAAAATAAAATGAAGTATCTTGTAGTTTTTTGTGAACAAAAAGAAAGTATTCTTTGAATTTTCAATTCCGTAAGGTAAAGAGAAGAATTCTCCATATTCTAAGAGTGCAACGAATTCCATTTTCTATTGAAAAGCTCAACAGGGAATGGAATTCGGGAATTTTATTTTGAAATAAAATGAATCCATTTTTGAGTCAGCCTGATTCAGATTATTCCAAGATGTTCTATTTTAGTACTTTTTTTAGATAAAAAACATCTTCGTCGGTCACAAAAACACTTTTCTGAAGATCCAGGTAGAAAGGGATTTTCCTAAGGAAAATGCTTTTAACGCTGCCCAATATCCCTTCCTTTTCCAAAAATTTTTTCGAATACGCTTTTTTGATGCAGAAGTACGTTTTTTTGGAACTGCCATTTAAATGAAAATTAAGAGATTACTCATTGGTATAGCTGGATGTGAAAGACATCTATTATTCAAAAAAAGCCTGCCCTTTTCTAATTCATTATGGATTTATTTTGTAGATAATATTTTTTTACGAAAAAGAGAAAAAAGACTATATCTTCTTTTTTTTTTTAGAAACTTCTAAAACTCGGCAAAATAGCGCGAATTTGACTGGAGTTTTCAAATTCGAAGGAGACTCTCTTTCTTTCCTATGATTTGACTCATTCTAACTTCCTGATTTGAATATCTAAAGTATTTAGCAGAAACTCAGAAAGAATAAGAAGAAAGAAAAATTCTATTTCACTTAGTTTCAGTTCGTGCATATCTTCATTTTTCATTGACTCCTTTCAAGTAAGGTAAATTGGAAACAATTACTCAATTACTATTAATTAAGAATTCAAAAACTTTTTTATGCAACAGCCATATCAATATGCGTGGATTATACCTTTACTTCCACTTCCAGTTCCTATCTTAATAGGAGTGGGACTTCTTCTTTTTCCGATAGCAACAAAAAATCTTCGTCGTATGTGGGCTTTTCTGAGTATTTTCTTGTTAAGTATAGTAATGTTTTTTGCAACTAATCTGTCTATTCAGCAACTAAATACTAGTTCTATCTATCAATATGTCTGGTCTTGGACGCTCGATAATGATTTTTCTTTCGAATTTGGCTACTTGATTGATCCACTTACTTCTATTATGTCAATGTTAATCACTACTGTTGGAATTCTGGTTCTTATTTATAGTGATAATTATATGGCTCACGATCAAGGATACTTGAGATTTTTTGCTTATATGGGTTTTTTCAGTACTTCCATGTTGGGATTAGTTACTAGTTCAAATTTGATACAAATTTATATTTTTTGGGAATTGGTTGGAATGTCTTCCTATCTATTAATAGGGTTTTGGGTCACACGACCTCCTGCGGCAAATGCTTGTCAAAAAGCCTTTATAACTAATCGTGTAGGGGATTTTGGTTTATTATTAGGAATATTCGGTTTTTATTGGCTAACAGGGAGTTTTGAATTTCGGGATTTATTCGAAATCTTAAATAACTTGATTTCAAATAATCAAGTCAATTCGCCATTTCTTACTTTGTGTGCTGCTCTATTATTTGCCGGTGCAGTTGCTAAGTCGGCACAATTTCCCCTTCATGTATGGTTACCTGATGCTATGGAGGGACCCACTCCTATTTCAGCTCTTATACATGCTGCTACTATGGTAGCAGCGGGGATTTTTCTTGTAGCTCGCCTTTTTCCTCTTTTCATAGTTATACCTTCTATAATGAATTTCATCTCCTTGATAGGCCTAATCACAGTCTTATTAGGTGCTACTTTAGCTCTTGCTCAAAAAGATATTAAGAAAGGTTTAGCCTATTCAACAATGTCTCAATTGGGTTATATGATGTTAGCACTAGGAATAGGTTCTTATCGAAGTGCTGTATTTCATTTGATTACTCATGCCTTTTCCAAAGCATTATTATTTTTGGGGTCTGGATCCGTTATTCATTCAATGGAAACTCTTGTTGGCTATTCTCCGGAGAAAAGTCAGAATATGGTTCTTATGGGCGGTTTAACAAAGTATATACCGATTACCAAAATCTCTTTTTTATTAGGGACACTTTCTCTTTGTGGTATTCCGCCGCTTGCTTGTTTTTGGTCAAAAGATGAAATTCTTCATGATAGTTGGTTGTATTCGCCCATATTCGGAATAATTGCTTGCGCCACAGCAGGATTAACCGCATTTTATAT